GAATTTGCAAATTGATAAAACCGGGTGGGCGAATTTTCCATCTCCAGGGAAAAACACTCTGATCTCCTATCAGAAAAATTCCCAATTCTCCTTTTGGGGTTTCGACTCTTACATAAAGTTCTTGCTGTGATAATTCAAAAGTCGGAGAAGGTTTCTTACTAATGAATCGATAATCAAAATCATTCCATTCGGGATCCCTTACTCTATCAAAGCGTCGGATTTCTAAATTCTCATAGGGCCCCCCTGGAATTCCTTCTAGAGCCTGTTGAATAATTTTTATAGATTCTGTCATTTCGCTGATTCGTACTAAATAACGAGCTAACGAATCCCCTTCTTTTTGCCATTGTACTTCCCAATCAAATTCGTCGTAACACTCATAATGATCAACTTTACGAAGATCCCATTGTATTCCGGAAGCTCGTAGCATTGGTCCTGATAAACCCCAATTTATTGCTTCTTCTCCGCCAATAATGCCTACTCCTTCAACTCGTTCTAAAAAAATAGGATTCTGTGTAATAAGCTTTTGATATTCAGCAACCCCTGTTAAAAAATAATCGCAAAAATCTAAACATTTATCTATCCATCCATGAGGTAGATCAGCAGCTACTCCTCCGAGACGAAAATAATTATGCATCATTCGCATACCGGTGGCAGCTTCGAATAGGTCATATATCAATTCTCGTTCTCGAAAAATATAGAAGAAGGGGGTCTGTGCCCCAATATCTGCCATAAAAGGGCCAAGCCATAACAAATGCGAAGCTATACGACTCAACTCCAACATAATGACTCTGATGTAGCTCGCCCTTTTAGGTACTTGAATATTGCCTAACTGTTCTGGTGCATTTACAGTTATTGCTTCTGTGAACATAGTAGCTAAATAATCCCAACGTGTTACATAAGGCAAATATTGTATAATTGTTCGGTTTTCTGCAATTTTTTCCATTCCTCTGTGTAAATAACCCAATATTGGTTCGCAGTCAATAACATCTTCACCATCTAGAGTAACGATGAGTCGAAGAACACCATGCATTGATGGGTGGTGAGGACCCATATTGACTATCATGAGGTCTTTTCTTGTAGCTGGTGCAGTCATAGGTTTTTCCCCATTCATTCTTCCATGAATTGCTGAAAGTGAAAAAAAAGAAGTTCATCAAAATTTAAACGATCAAAAAGATTCTTCAAATTAACGAGTTTTTATCTCTCGAATATCCAACTGACCAATTATTTCTTTATAACGTACTCTATTTTTTTTTGACAAATAAGCCAATAGCCGTTGACGTTTTCCCAGAATTTTCCGTAGACCTCTCTGAGATAAATAGTCTTTTTTGTGCAATTCCAAATGTGAAGTAAGTCTCCGTATCTTATTGGTAAAACTGACTACTTGAAATTCAACAGACCCCCTGTTTTCTTTCTTTTCTTCTTGTGAAGTAACGGAAATGAATGAATTTTTGACCATAAAAGAATTTCCTCCTCCTTTTTTGACTTTACAGATATGTAATTTTATCGATCAGAAATAATAATGCCAGTAATTTGAATGTGATATACATAATGATCTTAATTTCTTTATCGACTCCTAATTTTATCAATTAAAATGAATTAATCAAATTGGATTCGAATAGGGATACAAAAGGATGGTACGTTTTTGCACTCACAAAAGCGAATAATTTATATTTAAACCGAAAATGAAGAAGATTTTGTTGATTCAATTCACTTTTTATCTAATTTTTACTTTATTGACGTATATTAGAATGGGATGTAAGACAAGGTATGTGTACATCTGTTTACTTTCATATACCATATACGGTATAGGATATATAGGAAAAATACGGTATTAACATTAACCAATTTTTAATCGTGGATACATACGTAGTCTTAACATATTGATACGACTGCCATTATTCGTATCAAACCAATAGCGATTCATACAAGCTAAATCTTCTAATCGATAATTCGGCCAAAGAAAGAACTTTAATTGAATTAATTCATTTTTATCACTATCAAGATGTTTACTTTCATCCAAAAATGGACTCCAGTTTTTTACGTTGTTCTCGTTACAAAATACCGGATTTCTATTCACACCATTTCTATTCGTTGAACTGAAACAAATTAAAATTCTCAATTCTCTACGACGTCTAGATGATAAAATATTTTCAGGAACAAGTAAATTCGAATGATTTTTATCTCTATTTCGAGTCATTCTTTGATGTTTTGAAATAGATTCATCAAAATTCTTCTTATCAACATATCCTCGTTCTCGATATCTTTGATTAATTTGGCGTTTACTCTTATGAACCAATGAAATACCTATGGTTTGATACATAATAAATTGTCCATCATTTTTTACAGACAGACGAACCGATTCGATAATCAATATCCCTTTTTTCATCAATTCTGTAAGAGGTAAATTCTTCTGAATCAGCATTATATTCAGACTCATTTCTCTTCTTTGAATAGAGGATATAGTAATTTTTCTTGGGTTTCTCAGTCTAAGCAGGAGACAATATACCTTAATATTATTGATCATTCTTTGATTCAAAGCATCGTCCCATCTCAATTGAAAAAGCAAATATCGTTTCAGGAAGAAATTTAGTTCTGCTTCCGTGTTGCTCTTGTATTGTTTTTTCGTTTTACGTTTTTTCATGTCTGATCGCGCATAATCTTCTTCAATATCTTTTTGTTGGTTTGAGAGAAGGGATCCAAGATTTCTTTGGTTTTGTGCATCTGAACCACGATCTCGTCGATCTGCGGGTTCTTTTTCTTCTTGATTTCGATTCTTTAATTCAAAAGATTTTTTTTCTTCATTCGATGGTATAAAAAAATTCCCTTTTGGCTTTCCATTGACGTTTTTATTTTCACTAACATTTTCATTTATATTCAAATTTAAAAGAAGTAATTTGCTTGGTATAATCCACGGTTTCATTTTATATGCATTATAAAGTAGCACAAATTCGGGGAAGAACCAAAGTTCCAGATTGGATATAGGACAATTTAGTATTTCTTCATTCATTCCCATCCAATCAAAAAAGATTTTTTTATGATTGGGTGGATTGATTTCTAGATCTTGATGAATTGTAAGATAAAAAAGACCTTTCTTATCAATTTTATCAATTATTGGGTAATTATTAGTTCCAATCTTAGTTTTTTTATTACTGTTGGAATCGATCTTGATCCAGGCCTCAATATTGACTTTTTTTCTAAGACAAAACTTGAGAATTTTCCAATCAAAATATTTTCTATCTGGATTTTTTTCCATATACATAATATCACCTCTTCCTAGATAATTATTGATAGGAATACCCCCCCATTTATCAAATAATTTGCCTTTAGGTGTGTTGTAATTATAAGAAATCTTTTGATTCGTATTTACTTGTAATGGTGATCCATAAACAGAAATATATGAGTTCCTCTTAGTTTCATAATTAATAGATTGATATGATAAAAGATCATATTTAAAGTATTTTTGAAAATTATCTTTTTGATTCGATAATGAATATACTTCAGAATCTTTTTGTTTTTTGTAATAAAGTAATTGGTTTTTTTCATATGAATTCCATTTCTTTAAATCTTTCTTTTGAGCTGTACGACATTGATTGACTCTATTTCGCCATTTTTGTGGGATTAATCTAGACCATCTAATCTGAGATAAATCGTATTGATAATGACCCCTTAACCAGTTTTTCCATTGATTCGCTCCATAACTCCGAAATTTCTTATATCTTAATTCAGAATGAATTATTCCTTGTGTTCCAAAAGAATCCTTTATCCCAGTCTTAAGAAAAAAAGATGTTCCGTGATATTGAAGAACAGATCTTAATTTATCCAAGTGGGTTTGGGATAAATTGTAAAATACATATGCTTGTGACAAGGAGGATAAGTCACAAAAAATAGGTGAATTCCTTTTACTATTACTAATATTATAAAGTGACTTTTTTATAGTCGAAATAAAGTGAATTGTATTTTGATTTGTTTTATTAATTCTTTCTTGATTTGTTTCATTAGTGTAAATGTATTTATCAATCATTTTTTTTGTTGATTCAAGAAAAAGTTGTATATTGATTTGGGGAATATTAATGATACATCGAAAGACATCTATGTAGATTCTTTCAATGAAAATTTTTATAAAATAATGTAATTTACTGATTAATCGAGCATTTCTTCTTTTTAATATTTGCCAAATATTTTTTAGTGATTCTAGTCTTTTGGCATTATAAGTTGTTTTGTTAGAATTAATATTTATTCCTGGAGTTACTTTTTTTTTGTCGTTTGTCATTTTTTCTATTTGATTTCTAATTGTGCGTGTTCTATCAGTCAGATCCTTCCGTTTTTTTTCTGTCAGGGAATAATTTGTCCAATCTGTAGATCGACTTTGATTAAACGATTCATGAATTATCTGATTGTTGATTATAGAATCTTTTTCTTTTTTAGTTTCACTTAATTCATATACTTCTCTCAATCTAAATAACAGAATTTGATTTACTTTTGAAAGTACTTTTCTTATTCTTTTTATAAATAGAACACTTTTGATGACCCAATTTTTTGTTTCTTTTGAGACTGTTAGAAAAAAGTTTGTTCTTCCCTTTAAAACTCTTAAAACTAGAAAATATTTCTTTTTCAATTTTTGAATTTTTTTTTTGAGTTCTTTAAAAATGGGCTCAAAAAAAGAAGGTCTTTTTCGGGGAGAACCAAAAGGAAGTTCAGCTTCCATTCCCCAAACCGTTAAAAAACAAAAATCATCTTTTTTTTTTATTTTTTTCATTAGATCTCTATGAGAGGTTTGCAGCTTAGATCTGTGCCAAGGTTTCAGACAGAGAGGAAATAGGATTTTTATCTGAATACCGTCTGTTAACCAATTTTTCGGAAATTCGGTTTCTGATAATTGAACACCATTATAGGTACATTTAACATGCATTTCTCTATTCCATTCCTGTAAATCCTTAGACCATTCAGGAAGTTGCAATAATAACATACGACCCATATTTTTAGCTACTATCAATAAAGGT